ATAAGATATTCAAATAAATGATTTTTCGTCGAATGACTATTCATCTATTGTTATTGTATTTTCATGCAAATATGGAGCAAGAAAACTCTATGAAAAGATGGTGGTTCAATTCGATGTTATTTAAGAAGGAGTTCGAACACAGATGTAGGCTAAGTAAATCAATGGGCAGTCTTGGTCCTATTGAAAATGCCAGTGAAAGTAAAGATCCGACTAGAAATGATACGGATAAAAAAATTAATGTTGATCTTTTTTTTGGCGTCAAGGACATTCGGAATTTTTTTTATGATGATACTTTTTTAGTGAAAGATAGTACTGGGGACAGTTATTCTATATATTTTGATATTGAAAATCATATTTTTGAGATTGTCAATGATCATCCTTTTTGTAGTGAACTAGAAAGTTCTTTTTATCAGAATTCTAGTTATCTGAATAATGGATCTAAGATTAAGAATCCCGACCACGATCGTTACATGGATGATACTCAGTATACTTGGAATAATCACATTAATAGTTGCATTGACAGTTATCTTGAGTCCCAAATCTGTATTGATAGTTACGTTGTAAGTGGTAGTGACAATTCCAGTAACAATTACATTTCTAGTTCCATTTGTGGTAAAAGTGGAAATAGTAGTCAAAACGAGGATACCATAACGAGTGATGAAACTATACCAGAAAGTTCTACTAATCTGGGTGTAACTCAACAATACCAGCATTTGTGGGTTCAATGTGAAAATTGTTATGGATTAAATTATAAGAAATTTTTTAAATCAAAAATGCATCTTTGTGAACAATGTGGATATCATTTGAAAATGAGTAGTTCAGATAGAATCGAACTTTTGATCGATCCGGGCACTTGGGAGCCTATGGATGAAGACATGGTCTCTCTGGATCCTATTGAATTTCATTCGGAGGAGGAGCCTTATAAAAATCGTATCGATTCTTATCAAAGAAAGACAGGATTAACCGAGGCTGTTCAAACAGGCAGAGGGGAACTAAACGGTATTACCGTAGCAATTGGGGTTATGGATTTTCAGTTTATGGGGGGTAGTATGGGATCCGTAGTCGGGGAGAAGATTACCCGTTTGATTGAATACGCTACTAAAGAAGTTCTACCTCTTATTATAGTGTGTGCTTCCGGAGGGGCACGCATGCAAGAAGGAAGTTTGAGCTTGATGCAAATGGCTAAAATATCGTCTGCTTTATATGATTATCAATCAAATAAAAAGTTATTCTATGTACCAATTCTTACATCTCCTACTACCGGTGGGGTGACAGCTAGTTTTGGTATGTTGGGGGATATCATTATTGCCGAACCCAATGCCTACATTGCCTTTGCGGGTAAAAGAGTAATTGAACAAACATTGAATAAAACAGTACCCGACGGTTCACAAGCGGCTGAGTATTTATTCCAGAAGGGCTTATTCGATCTAATCGTACCACGTAATCCTTTAAAAAGCGTTCTTAGTGAGTTATTTCAACTCCACACTTTCTTTCCTTTGAATCAAAATTAGAACATTAAGTTCAATTATGTTGAGCAAACAAGTAATTAGTTTATCGGAATCCAAGTCAAAATTAGACGAATGGGGTTTTCTTTGTTGATATAAGATCTAATTATATAAAGAATCAAAAGTCACAGAAAATCCGCCCCTTTTTCTATATTCCTGATTATTGATCACCTCTATTAACAACATAAAAGATGAAATTCTTATTAATTATTATTTTCGTGAAATTAGGCAAATCAAAAAAATATACTCTTCTCGTCATATATAAGGAATATAAGGAAAATCTATAAAATATAGAATTTTTTCTTTTTCTATATCTTACGATAATCCTATTTTGACTAAGAATCCCTGCTGGATGGGATTCTAACAAACCCTTCAATATATTCAATATAAATATATTCAATATAAATAGAATCTAATTCTAAATTTATAAATATAATCTAATTAATTTTTAAGAAACTTTTTTCTTATTAAATGAAATTCGAAGACAAGAGCAAAAAATGAACAAAATAATATCTCATCCATATCCTTTCAAATCTTTCATGTAGAAAAATGAAAAACTACATTATATACTCACTTAGATAGATACTTAGATTTATACTTAATAGATATTAAGTAATAATAATAATTCCAATTTAGAATTATCAAATTATAATAAGATATCTTTATATATAATAAGATATCTTTATATTATAAATATAAAATATAAATAATAATAACAGGTACAAATAGTAAATCGAGGTACCCATTCTATGACAACTCTTAACTTTCCCTCTGTTTTGGTGCCTTTAGTAGGCCTAGTATTTCCGGCAATCGCAATGGCTTCTTTATTTCTTCATGTTCAAAAAAACAAGATTGTTTAGAGCCGATGGCACAAAATCTCATCTATTTTTTTTTTCAAAACTGACGTTTGTATCATAACACAGATATCCATTTAGCAAAATATGGTATAAGCGGTTTCCGCCGAAAAACTCTTATGTCTCCAGAAAATGCTATAGGGGTCAATGGATTTTAGCTATTTTCAAATAGACCCGAATCGACGGATAGCCGAACTGTAAAGTTGGTCTATCTATTTGGCTATCTTTAGTGAGATCATACGAAGGGTATGTTATTAGTTTAGATCTAACGAATTTAATGAATTACTCCTAAAGGGTCACATCAAACTAGTGCTAGTTGATGCGAGTTACTTCGGAAACAAAAGGACTAAAGTCAAATTCATTTGGGGTATTCTCTCAATTCCAAAAAAATCAACTGGATCAAGTATGAGTTGTCGATCAGAACATATATGGATAGAACCTATAACGGGGGCTCGAAAAACAAGTAATTTCTGCTGGGCTGTTATCCTTTTTTTAGGTTCATTAGGATTCTTGTTGGTTGGAACCTCAAGTTATCTTGGTAGAAATTTGATATCTTTATTTCCGTCTCAGGAAATCATTTTTTTTCCACAAGGAATTGTGATGTCTTTCTATGGGATCGCGGGTCTTTTTATCAGCTCCTATTTGTGGTGCACAATTTCGTGGAATGTAGGTAGTGGTTATGATCGATTTGATAGAAAAGACGGAATAGTTTGTATCTTTCGTTGGGGATTTCCTGGAAAAAATCGTCGGGTCTTCCTCCAATTTCTTATAAAAGATATTCAGTCCGTCAGAATAGAAGTTAAAGAAGGTATTTATGCTCGTCGTGTCCTTTATATGGATATCAGAGGCCAGGGAGCCATTCCATTGACTCGTACTGATGAGAATTTTACTCCACGGGAAATGGAACAAAAGGCTGCTGAATTGGCCTATTTCTTGCGTGTACCAATTGAAGTATTTTAAGAAATGAGCCGGAATGCTTTCTCAGCAGGAGGGCAAAAACGCAAGAATCCTCTTTTTCCATAACATAACTTAATTGAGGTTTCTTCAGAACATTCATTCGAGTCAAAGCAGATATATATTGAACAAGTATAAAAAAAACTCTTTTGGGGATCTTTTATATGTATCGAAATATACACAACTCCATTCAATAAAAAAATAAGAAATAAATCGAAATATCTCATAATCAACCATTTAGAAATAAGGAAATTTCCCCCTTTTTTACTTGTTGGAATTGAGACTTTAGAGATCATATCTTATACTTTTTTCGAAGCTTCTTTTTATACTTTTTGTGCTCCTTAATGACCAAAAAATTGAATATCTTATAATGATAACTAGCCAATTTATGTCGTTTTTTTTTGCCACTCATTTTTCACAATATTCTTCATAAATTTCCCTCAATTATTCTATCCCTGACTACTCATAGTAAGTTCAAATTTTTCGAAATATTAGAAATTTTGATATAATGATAGAAAAGGAGTTCTTTCGTCTCAAAATCTGAATAATACTCATATTCATTATTTCAAATTTTTCGGGCATTCATCGAAAGGAGATATTTGGTTCGAATTTGACCAATTGAGATATAGGGAAACAATATTTTTTGATTATTTATTCATTCCAATTTTTCGTCTATTTCTGTATTTTTTTCTAGATTCATAGGTTCGATAACTTGTAATAGAACTGATGCCTGAGAGAAATATTAGATTACATAGAGTCGACGAATGAGATGGGTTCATTAACAATTCAGAGATGAAAAAATGGAAAAAAAGAAAGCATTCACTCCTCTTTTATATCTTGCATCTATAGTATTTTTGCCCTGGTGGATTTCTCTCTCATTTCAAAAAAGTATGGAATCCTGGGTTACTTATTGGTGGAATACTAGGCAATCCGAACCTTTTTTGAATGATATTGAAGAAAAGAGTATTCTAGAAAAATTCATAGAATTAGAGGAACTCCTCTTCTTAGAGGAAATGATTAAGGAATACTCGGAGACACATCTACAAAACCTTCGTATAGGAATTCACAAAGAAACAATCCAATTAATCAAGATACACAATGAGGGTCGTATTCATACGATTTTGCACTTCTCGACAAATATAATCTGTTTCATTATTCTAAGTGGTTATTCTCTTTTGGGTAATAAAGAACTTGTTATTCTTAACTCTTGGGCTCAGGAATTCCTATATAACTTAAGTGACACAATAAAAGCTTTTTCTCTTCTTTTATTAACTGATTTATGTATCGGATTTCATTCGCCCCATGGTTGGGAACTGATGATTGGCTTTGTCTACAAGGATTTTGGATTTGTTCATAATGAGCAAATTATATCTGGCCTTGTTTCCACTTTTCCAGTCATTCTAGATACAATTTTCAAATATTGGATTTTCCGTTATTTAAATCGCGTATCTCCGTCACTTGTAGTGATTTATCATTCAATGAATGACTGAAAAATTCTCTACCTAATCCAATTAGAATGTTTCTTGCTTTGCAGTTGTACATAAGCAAAGCATTGAAAATCGTACTTACTCTTTATCTTTCTACCCATCCCGGAGATTCATCCTATATATTAATCCAGTCAAATTATTCCAGTAAATAACAGAATCGTGGATAGGAAACTCCATTAGTGACCTACCCCAATTTATTG